GCTAGCGTAGCTTAAAACAAAGCATAGCACTGAAGATGCTAAGATGGGCCCTAAAAAGCTCCGCATGCACAAAGGCTTGGTCCTGACTTTACTATCAGCTTTAACATAACTTACACATGCAAGTATCCGCAGCCCTGTGAGGATGCCCTTAATCCCCCGCCCGGGGACGAGGAGCAGGCATCAGGCACAATATTTTAGCCCAAGACGCCTTGCCACGCCACACCCCCAAGGGAATTCAGCAGTGATAGACATTAAGCCATAAGTGTAAACTTGACTTAGTTAATGTTAAAAGGGCCGGTAAAACTCGTGCCAGCCACCGCGGTTATACGAGAGGCCCTAGTTGACAGGCACGGCGTAAAGGGTGGTTAAGGAGAGTAAAAATTAAAGCCGAAGGGCCTCTTGGCCGTCATACGCTCCTGAGTGTCCGAAGCCCAAAAACGAAAGTAGCTTTAACAGAGCCCGCCTGACCCCACGAGAGCTGAGAAACAAACTGGGATTAGATACCCCACTATGCTCAGCCGTAAACCTAGACGTTATCCCACAACAAACGTCCGCCAGGGTACTACAAGCGTTAGCTTAAAACCCAAAGGACTTGGCGGTGCCTTAGACCCCCCTAGAGGAGCCTGTTCTAGAACCGATAACCCCCGTTAAACCTCACCACTTCTAGTCATCCCCGCCTATATACCGCCGTCGTCAGCTTACCCTGTGAAGGACTAACAGTAAGCTAAATGGATATAATTCAAAACGTCAGGTCGAGGTGTAGCGCACGAAGTGGGAAGAAATGGGCTACATTTTCTATTATAGAATACTTACGAACAGTAACCTGAAAAAATACTCGAAGGAGGATTTAGTAGTAAAAAGGAAATAGAGTGTCCTTTTGAACCCGGCTCTAAGGCGCGTACACACCGCCCGTCACTCTCCCCTGTCACACAGCAACAAATGTTCATAACGCCTAAGCACTGACAAGGGGAGGCAAGTCGTAACATGGTAAGTGTACCGGAAGGTGCACTTGGATCAAACCCAGGGTGTGGCTGAGACAGTTAAGCATCTCCCTTACACCGAGAAGACATCCATGCAAGTTGGATCACCCTGAGCCAAACAGCTAGCTTAATTACCAAAACTAACCAAACAACATAAATAACGTAAAACCAACTTAAACCAATAAACCAAATCATTTTTCCACCTTAGTACGGGAGACGGAAAAGGCTCCAACAAGCAATAGAAAAAGTACCGCAAGGGAAAGCTGAAAGAGCAATGAAACAACCCATACAAGCGCAAAAAAGCAAAGCCTAAGCCTTGTACCTTTTGCATCATGATTTAGCCAGTACCCAACAAGCAAAGAGATCTTTAGTTTGAAACCCCGAAACCAAGTGAGCTACCCCGGGCCAGCCTAATAAGGGCCAACCCGTCTCTGTGGCAAAAGAGTGGGAAGAGCCCCGGGTAGAGGTGACAGACCTACCGAACTTGGTGATAGCTGGTTGCCTAAGAAATGAATAGAAGTTCAGCCCCGTGCCCCTTAGCCCAATCAAGAAATATCTAATCAAGCACATAAGAAAAACACGAGAGTTAGTTAAAGGGGGTACAGCCCCTTTAACCAAGGACACAACCTTAACAGGAGGATAAGGATCACACTTTTCAAAACCAGTCGTCTCAGTGGGCCTAAGAGCAGCCATCTGACCAGAAAGCGTTAAAGCTCAAACGACACAAAATTTATTATTCTGATAAATAATCCAACTCCCCTAGTATTACTAGGCCATTCCATGCCAACATGGAAGAGACCATGCTAAAATGAGTAACAAGAGACTAAACTCTCTCCAAGCACAAGTGTAAGCCAGACCGGATAAACCACTGGAAATTAACGAACCCAAAAAAAGAGTGTAATGTGAAACACAAAAAAGCCAAGAAAAATCCACAACGCAAAATCGTTAACCTCACACTAGAGTGCCCCCAGGGAAAGACTAAAAGAGAGGGAAGGAACTCGGCAAACATAAGCCTCGCCTGTTTACCAAAAACATCGCCTCCTGCAAACCCCTACGTATAGGAGGTCCAGCCTGCCCAGTGACTACAAGTTCAACGGCCGCGGTATTTTGACCGTGCAAAGGTAGCGCAATCACTTGTCTTTTAAATGAAGACCTGTATGAATGGCCAAACGAGGGCTTAGCTGTCTCCCCCATCAAGTCAGTGAAATTGATCTATCCGTGCAGAAGCGGGTATTAACATACAAGACGAGAAGACCCTTTGGAGCTTAAGGTACAAATCCACCTACGTTAAACAGCTTCCTAAGCAAGCACAAACCTAATAGAATATGGAATTTTACCTTCGGTTGGGGCGACCACGGAGAATAAAAAATCCTCCAAGTGGACTGGGAACTTCCCTAAAACCAAGAAAGACATTTCCAAGTCACAGAAAATCTGACCAAATATGATCCGACCACCCGGGTCGATCAACGAACCAAGTTACCCTAGGGATAACAGCGCAATCCCCTCCAAGAGTCCATATCGACGAGAGGGTTTACGACCTCGATGTTGGATCAGGACATCCTAATGGTGCAGCCGCTATTAAGGGTTCGTTTGTTCAACGATTAAAGTCCTACGTGATCTGAGTTCAGACCGGAGTAATCCAGGTCAGTTTCTATCTGTAATGTCATTTTTCCTAGTACGAAAGGACCGGAGAAAAGAGGCCCATGCTGAAAGTACGCCTCACCCCTAATTAATGAAAGCAACTAAATTAAATAAAGGGGGGACTCAAAAAACGCCTAAATAAGACCACACTAAGATGGCAGAGCATGGTAATTGCAAAAGGCCTAAGCCCTTTCACCCGGAGGTTCAAATCCTCTTCTTAGTTTATGCTAAACACTCTATTAACCCATCTTATTAACCCACTTGCATACATCATCCCAGTCCTATTAGCCGTAGCATTTCTCACACTAATTGAACGAAAAGTCTTAGGATATATACAACTACGCAAAGGGCCAAACATTGTAGGGCCTTACGGCTTGCTCCAACCAATCGCCGACGGAGTGAAACTCTTTATCAAAGAGCCAATCCGGCCCTCAACATCTTCCCCATTTTTATTTCTGGCAACCCCAATACTAGCACTAACCCTAGCCATAACCCTTTGAGCACCTATACCTATACCGCACCCAGTCACAGACCTTAACCTGGGGATCCTATTTATCTTAGCCCTCTCAAGCCTAGCTGTATACTCAATCCTCGGATCAGGATGAGCATCAAACTCAAAATACGCATTAATCGGCGCCCTCCGGGCCGTAGCCCAAACAATTTCATACGAAGTAAGCCTCGGCCTAATTCTACTGTCAATTATTATCTTCTCTGGGGGGTATACACTACAAACATTCAACACAACCCAAGAAAGCATTTGACTACTAATCCCCGCCTGACCTTTGGCCGCAATATGATACATCTCTACACTAGCAGAAACAAACCGAGCACCATTCGACTTAACTGAAGGCGAGTCTGAGCTAGTCTCAGGCTTCAACGTAGAGTACGCCGGAGGACCCTTTGCTCTATTTTTCCTAGCCGAATACGCCAACATTCTTCTAATAAATACCCTATCGGCCATCCTCTTCCTTGGGGCATCTCACACGCCAATTATCCCAGAACTAACAACAATCAACCTAATAACCAAGGCCGCACTACTATCAATAGTTTTCCTATGAGTCCGAGCCTCGTACCCCCGATTCCGATATGATCAACTAATGCACCTCGTATGAAAAAACTTCCTTCCCTTAACACTAGCCCTAGTCCTCTGACACACCGCCCTACCAATTGCATTAGCAGGGCTCCCCCCACAACTATAAGGAACCGTGCCCGAACACCCAGGGACCACTTTGATAGAGTGGCCTATGGGGGTTAAAGTCCCCCCAGTTCCTAGAAAGAAGGGAATCGAACCCATACTCAGGAGATCAAAACTCCTGGTGCTTCCTCTACACCACTTTCTAACGATAAGGTCAGCTAAATAAGCTTTCGGGCCCATACCCCGAACATGACGGTTAAAATCCCTCCCCTATCAATGAACCCCTATGTGCTAGTTATCCTTCTGTCCAGCCTTGGACTAGGAACCACCCTAACCTTTGCCAGCTCACACTGATTACTTGCCTGAATGGGACTAGAAATTAATACTCTAGCAATCACCCCTTTAATAGCACAGCAACACCACCCACGAGCAGTTGAAGCAACTACAAAATATTTTCTCACCCAAGCAACCGCCGCAGCAATAATTCTCTTTGCCGCCACAACAAATGCATGAATCACAGGCGAATGAACTATCAATGACCTGTCCCACCCAATTGCCTCAACAATGGTTATCACGGCCTTAGCACTAAAAATTGGCCTAGCACCAATACACTTTTGACTACCGGAAGTACTACAAGGACTAGACCTGCTCACAGGACTTATCCTATCAACATGACAAAAACTAGCCCCATTCGCACTAATCATACAAGTAGCCCAAACAATTGACCCAATAATACTAACATCACTAGGACTCCTCTCAACACTAATTGGGGGCTGGGGCGGACTTAATCAAACCCAAGTACGAAAAATCCTAGCATACTCTTCAATTGCGCATATAGGGTGAATAATTATTATCCTGCAATACGCCCCTCAACTAACATTGCTTGCACTAGGCACATATATTTTTATAACATCAACAGCATTCCTCTCCCTAAAAATAGCATCGGCCACAAAAATTAATACTTTAACAATAATATGATCAAAAACACCAATCCTAGCTTCAACCACAGCCCTGGCCCTCCTCTCACTAGGAGGACTCCCCCCATTAACAGGATTCATGCCAAAATGACTGATTCTGCAAGAAATAACAAAACAAGACCTCCCCCTTACAGCAACAATTATAGCCTTAGCCGCCCTACTAAGCCTGTATTTCTACTTACGACTATGCTACGCAATAACCCTGACTATCTCCCCCAATACAACCAACGCAACAACCCCCTGACGAGTACAAATAACCCAAGCGACACTCCCCCTAGCCCTCTCCACAACGGTTGCTCTCGGCCTATTGCCAGTCACCCCAGCAATCCTAACACTAACTTCCTAGGGACTTAGGATAATTTAGACCAAGAGCCTTCAAAGCTCTAAGCAGGAGTTAAAATCTCCTAGTCCCTGGCTAAGACCTGCGGGACTTTATCCCACATCTTCTGAATGCAACTCAGACACTTTAATTAAGCTAAGGCCTTACTAGATGAGAAGGCCTCGATCCTACAAACTCTTAGTTAACAGCTAAGCGCTCAAGCCAGCGAGCATTCATCTACTTTCCCGCCGTTAGCCGGGTAAGGCGGGAAAGCCCCGGCAGACGTCAGTCTGCGTCTTGAGATTTGCAATCTAATGTGTACTACACCACGGGGCTTGATAGGAAGAGGACTCAAACCTCTATCTTCGGGGCTACAACCCACCGCCTAACTTCGGCCATCCTACCTGTGGCAATCACACGCTGATTCTTCTCTACCAACCACAAAGACATTGGCACCCTTTATCTAGTATTTGGTGCCTGAGCCGGAATAGTCGGTACTGCTCTTAGCCTTCTAATTCGAGCTGAACTGAGCCAACCAGGATCCCTCCTGGGTGATGACCAAATTTACAATGTTATTGTTACTGCACACGCTTTTGTTATAATTTTCTTTATAGTAATACCCATTCTCATCGGAGGGTTTGGAAATTGACTCGTGCCACTGATAATTGGGGCCCCCGACATGGCATTCCCACGAATAAACAACATGAGCTTCTGGCTCCTGCCACCCTCCTTTCTCCTATTACTAGCCTCATCCGGTGTAGAAGCCGGGGCCGGAACTGGGTGAACAGTTTATCCGCCTTTAGCGGGCAACTTAGCCCACGCAGGTGCATCCGTCGACCTAACCATTTTCTCGCTGCATCTAGCAGGTATTTCATCTATTCTGGGGGCAATTAATTTTATCACAACAACCATCAATATAAAACCCCCGGCCATCTCCCAATATCAAACCCCTTTATTCGTATGGGCAGTTCTTGTAACTGCCGTCCTCCTACTTCTGTCTCTGCCAGTTCTAGCCGCCGGAATTACCATGCTCTTAACAGATCGAAACCTAAACACTACATTCTTTGACCCCGCCGGAGGTGGGGATCCCATCCTTTATCAACATCTCTTTTGATTCTTCGGCCACCCAGAAGTATATATTTTAATTCTGCCAGGATTTGGAATTATTTCCCACGTAGTAGCCTACTACGCAGGCAAAAAGGAGCCATTTGGTTACATAGGAATGGTCTGAGCTATAATGGCTATCGGCCTACTGGGGTTTATTGTTTGAGCCCATCACATATTCACAGTCGGAATAGACGTAGACACCCGTGCATACTTTACATCTGCAACAATAATTATTGCCATCCCAACTGGCGTAAAAGTCTTTAGCTGGTTAGCAACACTTCATGGAGGCTCAATTAAATGAGAAACACCTATACTATGAGCCCTTGGCTTCATCTTCTTGTTCACAGTGGGGGGACTAACAGGAATTGTACTAGCCAACTCATCACTAGACATCGTCCTACATGACACATACTATGTAGTAGCACACTTCCATTACGTGTTATCAATGGGGGCCGTATTCGCCATTATAGCAGCCTTCGTACACTGATTCCCCCTATTTACAGGCTATACACTCCACAGTACATGAACTAAAATTCACTTTGCAGTAATATTTATTGGTGTAAACCTCACTTTCTTCCCACAACACTTCCTAGGCCTAGCGGGAATACCCCGACGATACTCAGACTACCCCGACGCCTACACACTATGAAACACAGTATCCTCTATTGGATCGCTAATCTCATTAGTAGCAGTAATTATATTCCTGTTTATTCTATGAGAAGCCTTCGCCGCTAAACGAGAAGTCTCGTCTGTGAAGCTTACTATGACAAACGTAGAATGATTACACGGATGCCCACCCCCATACCACACATTCGAAGAACCCGCATTTGTCCAAGTTCAATCAAATTAACGAGGAAGGGAGGAATTGAACCCCCATGTACTGGTTTCAAGCCAGTCACATAACCACTCTGTCACTTCCTTATAAAGACATTAGTAAACCCGTAAATTACATCACTTTGTCAAGGTGAAATAGTAGGTTAAACTCCTGCATGTCTTAAGCCTCAGGCTTAATGGCACATCCCACACAACTAGGATTCCAAGACGCGGCATCACCCGTTATAGAAGAACTTCTCCACTTCCACGACCACGCCCTAATAATTGTATTCTTAATTAGCACCCTAGTGCTTTATATTATTGTTGCAATAGTGTCAACAAAACTCACCAACAAATATATTCTGGACTCCCAAGAAATTGAAATTGTATGAACTGTACTACCAGCTGTAATTCTTGTTCTAATTGCACTCCCCTCTTTACGAATTCTTTATCTTATAGATGAAATTAACGACCCCCACCTAACAATTAAAGCCATAGGACATCAATGATACTGAAGCTACGAATATACTGATTACGAAAACCTAGGCTTTGACTCATATATAGTTCCAACCCAAGACCTCACACCAGGGCAGTTTCGACTACTTGAAACAGACCACCGAATAGTTGTCCCAATGGAGTCCCCAATCCGAGTACTTGTATCGGCCGAAGACGTACTTCACTCCTGAGCCGTCCCTGCCCTCGGAGTTAAAATGGACGCAGTCCCAGGACGACTAAATCAAACGGCCTTCATTGCCTCTCGCCCAGGGGTGTTTTATGGACAATGCTCTGAAATTTGTGGAGCAAACCATAGCTTTATACCAATCGTAGTAGAAGCCGTTCCCCTAGAACACTTCGAAAACTGATCCTCACTTATGCTAGAAGACGCCTCACTAGAAAGCTAAATTTGGGCTTCAGCGTTGGCCTTTTAAGCCAAAGAATGGTGCCTCCCAACCACCTCTAGTGAAATGCCCCAACTAAACCCTGCCCCTTGATTTGCAATTTTAGTATTTTCATGACTTGTATTCCTTACCATTATCCCAACCAAAGTAATAAACCATATCTCACCTAATGAGCCAGCCATCCTGGACTCTGAAAAACACAAAACTGAATCTTGAGACTGACCATGACAATAAGCTTCTTCGACCAATTTGCAAGCCCTCTTTACTTAGGTATTCCCCTGATTGCCATTGCAATTGCCCTACCATGAGTATTATTCCCAACCCCCTCATCACGATGAATCAACAACCGCCTAATTACCCTCCAAGGATGATTCATTGGCCGATTTACTAATCAACTTATACTACCTTTAAACGTGGGGGGCCATAAATGAGCACTCCTATTAGCCTCATTAATAGTATTCTTAATTACTATTAATATATTAGGTCTACTGCCATACACATTCACTCCAACAACACAACTATCCCTAAACATAGGACTCGCTGTGCCCCTATGGCTTGCCACGGTTATTATTGGAATGCGAAACCAACCAACAGTTGCTCTAGGACACCTTCTACCAGAAGGCACCCCCATTCTACTGATCCCTGTACTTATTATTATCGAAACAATTAGCTTATTTATTCGACCACTTGCCCTAGGCGTTCGACTAACAGCCAACCTCACCGCCGGGCACTTACTAATTCAACTAATTGCTACCGCTGTCTTTGTACTTCTTCCAATAATGCCAACAGTAGCAATCCTAACAGCCGTCGTACTATTTCTCTTAACCCTTCTAGAGGTCGCAGTGGCAATAATTCAAGCTTATGTATTTGTTCTTCTTCTAAGCCTTTACCTTCAAGAAAACGTCTAATGGCCCACCAAGCACATGCATACCATATGGTTGATCCAAGCCCATGACCACTAACCGGCGCAGTCGGAGCTTTATTAATAACATCCGGCCTAGCAATCTGGTTCCACTTCCACTCAACTACATTGATAACCCTCGGACTAGTTCTTCTACTCCTTACAATATACCAGTGATGACGTGATATTATCCGGGAAGGAACATTCCAAGGCCACCACACACCCCCAGTCCAAAAAGGCTTACGCTACGGAATAATCCTATTTATCACATCTGAAGTATTTTTCTTTTTAGGGTTCTTTTGAGCCTTCTATCACTCAAGCCTGGCACCCACGCCCGAGCTAGGAGGCTGCTGACCCCCAACTGGTATCACCACCCTAGACCCGTTTGAAGTCCCACTCCTCAATACAGCCGTCCTACTAGCATCCGGAGTGACAGTAACATGAGCTCACCACAGCCTCATAGAAGGCGAACGAAAACAAGCCATCCAATCTCTTGCACTAACAATCCTACTAGGACTTTATTTTACAGCCCTACAAGCCATAGAATACTACGAAGCACCTTTTACAATTGCAGACGGAGTCTACGGCTCAACATTCTTTGTGGCCACAGGATTCCATGGACTACATGTTATTATTGGATCCTCATTCTTGGCTGTCTGCCTACTCCGTCAAGTCCAATACCACTTTACATCTGAACATCACTTCGGCTTTGAGGCCGCCGCATGATACTGACACTTTGTCGACGTAGTTTGATTATTCCTCTACGTGTCAATTTACTGATGAGGCTCATATCTTTCTAGTATTCAATTTAGTACGAGTGACTTCCAATCATTTAGTCTTGGTTAAACCCCAAGGAAAGATAATGAATCTAGTAATCACAATCTTAGCAATTACAATAACTCTTTCTCTTGTTCTAGCAATTGTGTCCTTCTGACTCCCACAAATAAATCCAGACGCAGAAAAACTCTCACCGTACGAATGCGGCTTTGACCCCCTGGGCTCAGCCCGACTCCCATTCTCCCTTCGATTCTTTCTGGTAGCCATCCTGTTCCTGCTATTTGACCTAGAAATTGCCCTTCTCCTCCCACTACCGTGGGGTGACCAACTCCATAACCCCGCCGGAACCTTCTTCTGAGCAACAGCAGTCTTAATCTTGTTAACACTCGGACTAATTTACGAATGAATTCAAGGAGGCCTAGAGTGGGCAGAATAGGGGGTTAGTCCAATACAAGACCTCTGATTTCGGCTCAGAAAATCGTGGTTTAATTCCACGGTCCCCTTATGACACCCGTACACTTCAGCTTCAGCTCAGCCTTTACTCTAGGGCTAATAGGCCTTGCATTTCACCGCACCCACCTACTTTCCGCACTCCTCTGCCTGGAGGGAATAATGCTATCCTTGTTCATTGCACTCGCCCTTTGAGCCATACAATTCGAATCAATCATATTTTCTACAGCGCCTATACTACTTCTAGCTTTCTCCGCCTGCGAGGCCAGCGCAGGGTTGGCTTTACTAGTAGCCACAGCTCGAACCCATGGAACCGATCGCTTACAAAACCTAAACTTACTACAATGCTAAAAGTATTAATCCCAACAATTATGCTATTTCCAACAATCTGATTGTCATCACCTAAGTGATTATGATCAACAACAACTGCACAAAGCCTACTAATTGCCCTTATCAGTTTAACCTGACTAAAATGAACATCGGAAGCCGGGTGATCGGCCTCTAACCTATACCTAGCCACAGACCCCTTATCTACTCCTCTTCTGGTACTTACATGCTGATTACTTCCACTAATAATTCTTGCCAGCCAAAATCATATTAACCCAGAACCAATTAGCCGACAACGCCTGTATATTACCCTACTAGCATCCCTACAAACCTTCCTTATTATGGCATTTGGGGCTACAGAAATCATCATATTCTATATCATATTTGAAGCCACACTCATCCCCACCTTAATTATTATTACCCGATGAGGAAATCAGACTGAACGTCTAAACGCAGGAACCTATTTCCTGTTCTATACCCTAGCCGGATCTCTCCCCCTTCTAGTAGCCCTCCTTCTACTCCAACAATCAACAGGAACTCTCTCAATGCTAGTTCTGCAGTACTCCCAACCCCTAACACTCAACTCCTGAGGTCATAACATCTGATGGGCCGGGTGTCTAATTGCATTCCTGGTAAAAATACCACTCTATGGAGTCCACCTATGACTGCCAAAAGCCCACGTAGAAGCCCCGGTGGCAGGATCAATAGTCCTAGCCGCAGTCCTACTTAAACTAGGGGGATACGGTATAATACGAATAATAGTTATATTAGACCCACTTTCAAAAGAATTGGCCTACCCATTTATTATCCTGGCACTATGAGGAATTATCATGACAGGATCAATTTGCCTGCGACAAACAGACCTAAAGTCCCTAATTGCCTACTCATCCGTGAGCCACATAGGCTTAGTAGCAGGAGGAATCCTAATCCAAACCCCCTGAGGGTTTACAGGAGCAATTATCCTAATAATTGCCCATGGATTAGTATCCTCAGCACTATTCTGCCTAGCCAACACTGCTTACGAACGAACCCATAGCCGAACCATGGTCCTGGCCCGAGGACTTCAAATAATCTTTCCATTAACAGCAGTCTGGTGATTTATTGCCAACCTGGCTAACCTAGCACTACCCCCCCTCCCGAATCTTATAGGAGAACTCATAATTATCACCACCCTCTTCAACTGGTCGCCTTGGACTATTATATTGACAGGAGTAGGAACATTAATTACAGCAGGATACTCCTTATATCTATTCCTAATATCCCAACGAGGGCCAACACCCAACCATATCACAGGACTCCCACCCTTTCATACCCGAGAACACCTATTAATAGTTATACACCTAATCCCAGTAATTCTCCTCATCACAAAACCAGAGCTCATATGAGGCTGATGCTACTAGTAAGTATAGTTTAACTAAAAACTTTAGATTGTGATTCTAAGAATGGGGGTTAAAATCCCCTTACTCACCGAGAAAGGCCAGAGGCAAAAAGCACTGCTAATTCTTTCATCCATGGTTAAACTCCACGGCTTTCTCGCGCTTCTGAAGGATAACAGTTCATCCATTGGTCTTAGGAACCAAAAACTCTTGGTGCAAATCCAAGCGGAAGCTATGCACCCAACAACCCTAATTTTATCGTCCTCTCTAGTCCTAGTTATTGCAACTCTTATTTTCCCCCTTTTAACTACACTAAACCCAACCCCAAAAGACCCAAACTGAGCCACAACGCACGTAAAAACAGCTGTAAGCACAGCCTTCTTCATCAGCCTTATCCCCCTGATACTATTTCTAGATCAAGGAGCCGAAACCATCGTTACCAGCTGACACTGAATAAACACAACCATATTTGACATTAACATCAGCTTAAAATTCGACCACTACTCCCTCATCTTTACACCCATCGCCCTTTATGTCACTTGGTCCATTCTTGAGTTTGCATCATGGTATATACACTCCGACCCTTACATAAACCGATTCTTCAAATATCTTCTTTTATTTCTAGTAGCAATAATTATTCTTGTAACCGCCAACAACATATTTCAACTCTTCATCGGATGAGAGGGGGTGGGAATCATGTCATTCCTCCTAATTGGCTGGTGATACGGACGGGCAGATGCCAACACAGCAGCACTTCAAGCCGTGTTATATAACCGAGTAGGAGATATCGGACTAATTATAAGCATAGCATGAATTGCCATAAACCTAAACTCATGAGAAATTCAACAAATCTTTTTTCTATCAAAAACATCCGACATAACACTCCCACTCGTAGGACTGATCCTAGCGGCCACTGGAAAATCAGCCCAATTTGGCCTCCACCCATGGTTGCCCTCCGCCATGGAGGGCCCCACACCAGTCTCTGCCCTACTTCATTCCAGCACTATGGTTGTTGCAGGTATTTTTCTACTTATCCGACTTCACCCTATTATAGAAAATAACAACCTGGCACTAACAATCTGCCTATGCCTAGGCGCCCTAACCACCCTATTTACAGCTGCTTGTGCCCTTACCCAAAATGACATCAAAAAAATTGTAGCTTTCTCAACCTCCAGCCAGCTTGGCCTGATAATGGTCACCATTGGCCTCAACCAGCCTCAACTAGCGTTTCTTCATATCTGCACCCACGCCTTTTTCAAGGCAATACTATTCTTATGCTCGGGGTCAATTATTCACAGCCTAAACGATGAACAAGATATCCGAAAGATAGGAGGACTACAAAACCTATTACCATTCACCTCAACTTGCCTAACCATTGGCAGCCTGGCACTAACAGGAACCCCCTTCCTAGCCGGCTTCTTCTCAAAAGATGCAATCATTGAAGCCCTAAACACCTCTTACCTAAACGCCTGAGCCCTGACCCTAACACTAATTGCCACATCATTCACTGCCGTATATAGTTTCCGAGTAATCTTCTTTGTTACAATAGGGACACCACGATTTCTCCCCCTATCTCCTGTTAACGAAAACAACCCATCAGTGATCAATCCCATTAAACGACTTGCCTGAGGAAGCATTATTGCAGGACTAATTATTACATCAAACTTCCTTCCATCAAAAACACCAATCATAACTATACCTATAGCCCTTAAAATAGCCGCCCTTGCAGTAACAATCATTGGCCTTCTAACAGCTATAGAACTGACAGCATTAACCGGCAAACAACTTAAAACTAGCCCCACGACCAAGCCACATCATTTCTCTAACATACTGGGCTACTTCCCAGCAATTATCCACCGTTCCGTCCCTAAACTTAACCTAGTTCTAGGGCAATCAATCGCCACACAACTAGTAGACCAGACCTGATTCGAAACTTTGGGGCCAAAAGGAGCATCCTCCGCACAAATTAAAATGGCCAAAACAATCAGTGACATCCAACGCGGAATAATCAAGACCTATTTAACAATCTTCCTCCTATCCACAACAATCGCCGTTCTCCTGACAATCATCTAAACTGCACGAAGGGTACCACGACCAAGCCCGCGAGTTAGCTCTAATACCACAAATAAAGTCAATAATAGTACCCATGCACAAATAATTAACATACCACCACCAGACGAATATATTATAGCAACACCACTAGTATCCCCCCGCAACATAGAAAACTCTTTTAAACCGTCAATAACAACCCACGACCCCTCATGCCAATTCTCTCAAAACAGCCCAACCATCAAACCTACCCCTAATAAATAAATCAAAACATACCCAACAACAGAGCGATCTCCCCACGCTTCTGGAAAAGGCTCGGCAGCCAAAGCCGCTGAATAAGCAAAGACAACAAGTATTCCGCCTAAGTAAATTAAAAAAAGAACCAAAGATAAAAAAGACCCACCATGGCCAATAAGAACCCCACACCCAACTCCAGCCGCCACTACCAAACCAAACGCAGCAAAATAGGGCGCAGGATTAGAAGCCACAGCAACCAAACCAACAATTAAAGCTATCAACAGTAATGATACAAGATAAGTCATAATTCCCACTCAGATTTTAACTGAGACCAGTGACTTGAAGAACCACCGTTGTTATTCAACTATAAGAACCACTAATGGCAAGCCTACGAAAAACCCACCCACTAATTAAAATTGCTAACGACGCCCTAGTCGATCTACCAGCCCCATCCAACATTTCAGTGTGATGAAACTTTGGGTCCCTACTAGGACTCTGTTTAATTACCCAAATCCTCACCGGATTATTCCTGGCCATACATTATACATCAGACATCTCCACCGCCTTCTCCTCTGTCGTACACATCTGCCGAGACGTCAACTACGGATGACTGATTCGAAATATACATGCCAACGGAGCATCATTTTTCTTCATCTGCATTTATATACATATTGCCCGAGGCCTGTATTACGGGTCATACTTATATAAAGAAACCTGAAACATTGGGGTAGTCCTCCTACTACTAGTCATAATAACAGCTTTCGTAGGGTACGTCTTACCATGGGGGCAAATATCATTCTGAGGCGCCACAGTAATTACCAACCTGTTATCAGCAGTCCCCTATATAGGGGACATACTCGTTCAGTGAATTTGAGGGGGATTCTCAGTTGATAACGCAACACTAACACGATTCTTCGCCTTCCACTTCCTATTCCCCTTCATTATTGCCGCAGCCACAGTCCTCCACCTACTATTCCTACATGAAACAGGATCAAATAACCCAGCCGGCCTTAACTCAGACGCAGATAAAATTACCTTCCACCCCTACTTCTCATACAAAGACCTACTCGGCTTCGTAGTCATACTATTAGCACTAACATCCCTAGCACTATTTTCTCCAAACCTGCTGGGGGATGCAGAAAACTTTATCCCGGCAAATCCTCTAGTCACTCCTCCCCATATCAAGCCCGAGTGATATTTCCTATTCGCCTATGCCATCCTGCGATCTATTCCAAACAAACTGGGAGGAGTCCTGGCATTACTATTTTCTATTCTTGTCTTAATCGTAGTACCAATCCTTCATACATCAAAACAACGAGGACTTACATTCCGACCACTAACCCAATTCCTCTTCTGAGCCCTGGTCGCAGACATAATCATCCTCACATGAATCGGAGGAATGCCAGTAGAACACCCATTTATTATCATCGGACAGATCGCATCCGTCCTATATTTCGCCCTATTCCTAATCTTGATGCCACTAGCAGGCTGATTAGAAAATAAAGCATTAAAATGAGCTTGCCCTAGTAGCTTAGTCTAAAAGCATCGGTCTTGTAATCCGAAGATCGGAGGTTAAATTCCTCCCTAGTGCCAGAAAAAAGAGATTTTAACTCTCACCACTGGCTCCCAAAGCCAGAATTCTAAATTAAACTATTTTCTGTAGTATTATGGTATAGTACATAATATGCATAATATTACATTAATGTATTAGTACATTAATGTATAATCACCTATTAGAGAATTTGACCACAAAGCAAGTACTAATTTTTAAGACGTACATAATACATATCATCAATACTCAGAATTAAGCTATATAAAACATGGAAAATTCATGATACCCCTAAAAGTCCTTTAAAAACGTTTCCTTGCATTACTTAACCCACATTTATCTAACAATTCTTAATGTAGTAAGAGACCACCAACCAGTTTATATAAATGTTAAAAGTTAATGATAGAATCAGGGACTAAACTTGGAAATACGGTATCTGGTGAATTATTTCTTGCATCTGATTCACCTTTCAAGAGGGCATCGCTGGTTATCCCATTATTTATCAATTTATACTGGCATCCGGCTATTGGTGTGGTTCATATGTCTCGTTACCCACCATGCCGGGCATTATTTTATATGCATAACGTTCTCTTTTTTTGGTTTCTTTTCAATTTGCATTTCAGAGTGCAGGCACAACTATTGAATTAAGGTGGAACATTTACTCTTGTTCATGACAATATAGTTTAGTGATTTCATGACATAACTTAAGAATTACATACTTTAATCTCAAGTGCATAATACGTTCTTACTCAACACATACTTATACTATATGCCCCCCCTTTGGTTTCTGCGCGTCAAACCCCCCTACCCCCTACGCTCAGAAAATCCTGTTTATCCTTGTCAAACCCCGAAACCAAGAAAGGCTCAACCAAACGCATCAAAGTCAACAAATTTTGGTAGGGTTGACTTATGCCACTACACATTATATATAACACACACACAATTTAATTTTCACTCTTTGCACTAATAATAGCCTAAAAGTTAGGAGAAAATTTTATCAAAATCACCTAAATACTAATATTTCACATATTAAAATAA